AACGGTTGGACGATAGTAAAAAGTCATAGCAAAACCCGTAGCTACTTGTACTAGAAAACAAGTAAGTGTGATCCCCCCTAAACAATAAAATATGTTGACATGAGGAGGAACATATTTACTAGTTATATCATCTGCAATCGCCTGAATCTCAAGACGTTCCTCAAACCAATCATATACTTTATTGAGATAGGTAACCCAATGGAACTCCCCCTCTGAGAACCGTATATGAGAATTTCATCTCGTACGGCTCAAGCGGAAACACACAAATACTGATTTCAACGGATATATAATAGAAAATGAAAAACTTCATTAACCACTTGATTCGATTTGCCTCGAAGATACGAAGTAACAAAAATCCGGAATCTCTTCTTTGTGATGATAATGCCAAAAAATATCAAGTTGGCTCATCTGTCTTTCTTTATGTTGATCGTTACAGGCCTCTTGAATCTTCTCTTCCCTATTTTTTATTTGTTATTTGATTTATTGTTTTTTTTTGTGCGTACTGCGGATTTACTCTTGTTTTACTATTGATAGGAATTCTCTTGTTGAGACCCTATGAATCAATTGAAACCTCAGATTCATACTAGAACCACGATGATTTAGCCTCAAGCTAAACTCAAAGGTTCTCTGAGTAAGAACCTTTGATGATCACTTATTGAATGAATGGATGTAATGACTCAACAAAATCTAGAGAAAGAGTTATCCTTCGGTCAAAATAAATCTGAAGGAATAAAATTCGTTTGATTTAGGAAATACCTATTTGAATTTTTTTTTTTGAGTCCGGTTGCGAGGTCTGAATAAATAGTAGGTATGAATCATAGTTCAAATATTTCTTTTCTTGATCTATTCTATATATTCCGTGCTCCAGATACTAGAATAAATATCCGACGAGGTAGAATCATCTTGATAGAGATAACAGGTCCATTCTATGTATTATCAATAGGATCAATTATAACAAGTCACACACTCATATTCCGGAAATACCGAAACAAAAAAATTCCACGGTCGAACTACCAGAATAGAATGGTCTAGAAATCCAAGTCTAAAGTAATTTTTCTTTGATTGAAAGACTAGGACTTCATAGTTCTTATAAACCTAACTCATTGAAATTCCATCCAGTAAAACGGAAGAATTATAAATTTCCAAAATAATAGATAGGAATATCGCAAATAGAGCCATTGCGACCCCCATAAGTGGTGTAGTCCCCCATCCCGGAGCTACTTTACCATATTCCGAATTCAATGGTTTCAATAAATCCCCTACAGTAGTTCGTCTTGGCCCAGATCTAGAACTATCCTCAACGGTTTGTGTAGCCATAAATCCTATTTAATGATTGGTTGAGATCTGTTGACTTTGTATACTATTCCGTTGTAGTTGTAAATAAACGATCTTATCGTAGATCCATTGTGATCTTGAAATTATCTAAAAATGGAAACAGCAACCCTAGTCGCCATCTCCATATCCGGTTTACTTGTAAGCTTTACTGGGTACGCCTTATATACCGCTTTTGGGCAACCCTCTCAACAACTAAGAGATCCATTCGAAGAACACGGGGACTAGTTGAAGTAATGAGCCTCCCAATATGGGAGGCTCATTACTTCAATTAAATTATTTCGAAAGGTTATTTCATTTTTTTAGTCGGAACCTTAGGTGGTTCTCGAAAAAAGATAGCGAAAAAAATTATCCCTAAAGTCGAGACTAAAAGGAATGTATAAACCAATGCTTCCATGGATTCGATCGTGGTTTACAATTATAGCTTCCACACCTATTCATTTGGGATCATTTATCATATCATATAAAGAAAGAAAAAAAGTCAAAGAAAGGTGATTCAAGTCAAGATTTCTCTGATACCCAATGTCAAATAAAAAAAAATAGAGGCGAAAGATACCACAACAATGTCGTATCAGACTACTTGTCTCCTTGTAGTTGGATCTCCAAGTTTTTGGAATGCTCCAAATTCCACTTGAGCATCCAAATCTGGATCAATACCAGCAAAAACATCTCTGAACAAGGTTCTAGCGCCATGCCAAATGTGTCCGAAAAAGAAGAGCAAAGCAAACGTAGCATGCCCAAAAGTGAACCAACCCCTTGGACTGCTACGAAAAACACCATCGGATTTCAAAGTAGCCCGATCTAATTCAAAAATTTCACCTAATTGGGCACGTCTAGCATATTTTTTCACAGTAGCAGGATCAGAATAACTTACTCCATTAAGTTCGCCACCATAGAACTCAACAGTAACACCTACTTGTTCAACACTATACTTTGATTCTGCCCTTCTAAAAGGAACATCAGCTCTCACAATTCCGTCTTCATCTACCAAAACTACCGGAAATGTTTCAAAAAAAGTAGGCATACGACGTACAAAAAGCTCGCGCCCTTCTTTATCTCTAAAGACGGGGTGTCCTAACCATCCAACAGCAATTCCATCCCCATTGTCCATTGAGCCTGCTCTGAATAATCCCCCCTTTGCCGGATTATTACCAATATAATCATAAAAAGCTAATTTTTCGGGAATTTTAGACCAAGCTTCCGATAAACTAAGATTTTCGGCTAGCCCGGCACTAACTCTTCGATATATTTCTTGCTGAAAGTATCCCTGATCCCACTGATAACGAGTAGGACCAAATAATTCGATTGGGGTAGTTGCTGAACCATACCACATAGTTCCAGCAACAACAAAAGCTGCAAAAAAAACAGCAGCGATACTACTGGAAAGTACAGTTTCAATATTGCCCATACGTAATCCTTTGTATAGACGTTGAGGCGGACGAACACTAAGATGGAATAGGCCTGCTAATATGCCCAATGTACCCGCTGCAATATGATGAGAGGCTATTCCTCCCGGAACAAAAGGATCAAAACCTTCCGCGCCCCACGCTGGATTTACAGATTGTACTTTTCCAGTTAGTCCATAAGGATCGGACACCCATATTCCAGGACCATACAAACCTGTTACATGAAATGCGCCAAAGCCAAAGCAAGCTACCCCTGAGAGAAATAAATGAATTCCAAAGATCTTGGGCAAATCCAAAGAAGGTTTTCCCGTACGTTCATCACAGAATATTTCTAGGTCCCAATATACCCAATGCCAGATAGCTGCCAAGAAGCACAAACCGGAAAACACTATGTGTGCCCCTGCCACACCTTCATAACTCCAAATACCCGGATTTGTTATAGTTCCTCCTGAAATACTCCAACCGCCCCACGAATTGGTTATTCCTAAACGAGTCATGAAGGGTATAACGAACATACCTTGTCTCCACATCGGATCAAGAACGGGATCAGAGGGATCAAAAACCGCTAATTCATATAAAGCCATCGAACCAGCCCAACCAGAAACTAGAGCTGTATGCATTATATGAACAGAAAGCAATCGACCGGGATCATTCAATACGACAGTATGAACACGATACCAAGGTAAACCCATGGAAATACCTCTTTATCAAAGAAAAATAGACACTATGCCACTTTATTTTATCGCATTGGAAAAGACTATATATACTAACCATGTACCTAACCTTTTCAGTAGATTCCGTATCAGAAAGGATTAATATTTATTCCATTCCATTGAAAATAACGTGAAAATAACGGAACAATTTTGTTCGTAAGAACAAAGAGAAGCAGATCTATTCTATACCCGATAAGTACCAATACGCAATGGGAGGATTGGTCCCATTTTTGGGGAATGAATGGATAGATACTTGTTTATCATTCGAACGATCGATTTCTTCGTTCAAATTTTTTCTTTATTCATTCTGTCTTACTCCATAAACTTTCCAATCTATGTATCAAATAGAATAAAGAGAAAAAAGGGATGAAGACAATAAACCATTGATTGTTACGTTTCCATATTAAAGTGAAGTATAGTACTAAATTTTTTTCTTTAATTTAATGCCCATTGGTGTTCCAAAAGTACCTTTTCGGAGTCCTGGAGAGGAAGATGCGGTTTGGGTTGACGTATAGTGCGACTTGTCAGACATATTGGGTCATATGGGATTTACCCGTTCTCTCCCCTGATCGAGATATCCTCTGTTTCGCCCAAGAGATATTGTATTGAGTGAGGCATCAATCAATCATTCGGAGCGTGAAGTGCAATTAGATCAATTTATTTTATATTGGGGATCAATATTATCAATTTAGAAGAATTTATGGTTTACTTGGACTGATAAAATAAAGTATCCAGGCTCCGTTCAGAAAATACCAAATCGATAACAAATTGTTAATATAATATATGTATGATTACCACTTGTATCATAAATGATTCTTATACCTACTATTACTTTATACCTACTATTACTATAGTAGTGATAGTAGTGATCCCAAATTGCCGACCAACGGAATAGTATAATGAATACATCAAATAGTTTTGGGAAAGCAAGACAAAAAAAAAGAAGTCATAACAAAAAAATGGTACTGAGACCATTTGTCCTATATGTGCAAATAGAATTCGGACAGATCTTTTCCCGGGGTAGACCATGAACCTAAAAGAATTGAAAGGACCCATTCAGGAACAAGACAATGACATCGTGATTTTAATATCGATGAAACAATACATCAATGATAGGTTAGTTTAATAAGTTCAGTAATCTCTTTTTTTTTTTTAGAGGGAAGGGAGCCTAAACTCATCTCGTTTTTTTTTTAATAGAAGACCTTTCATTAAGAAAACCTGTTACATAAAAAAAAGAAATAAAGCTGGAATCAACACATTGATTCTTTTTTTCTTTTTCACAATTTTTTTTGAACCGTATGTATCCAAAGGTGCACGTACGGTTCCTAAGGGATGCAATTTTGTCCTAATCAACCGACTTTATCGAGAAAGATTACTTTTTTTAGGCCAAGAGGTTGATAGCGAGATCTCGAATCAACTTGTTGGTCTCATGGTATATCTCAGTATAGAAGATCGTACTAGGGATCTTTATTTGTTTATAAACTCTCCCGGCGGATGGGTAATACCAGGAATAGCCATTTATGATACTATGCAATTTGTGTCACCTGATGTGCATACGATATGCATGGGATTAGCCGCGTCAATGGGATCTTTTATTCTGGTCGGAGGAGAAATTACCAAACGTCTAGCATTCCCTCACGCTTGGCGCCAATGAGTTTTTATTTGATTGAAAAAAAAAAAGAAGACTATGCCTTCGCCACATTGATTATAAAAGAAAATTATAAGTAATAATAGCATGGCACTTCGGGTTCGATATGAACAAACCATTATTGTTTTTTCATAACATGAGATTTTGTATCGAGATAGTAGTATGAAATAAAGGTTATTTCCGATTTGATCTTATGTGTCGGGAGTACATTTCAGCGTCACAAACCATTTTTCTTCCACACCAGAAGTCTCTTTCTGATACTTATGCTATGAAAGAAAGAGTACAAAAATGAAAAAAAAAAGATCATTTTTGACTTATTTGATCGTATCAAAAAGAAACTTTGGGATTGCTAAATCACAGACGAGATAAATATATAAAGTAACAGAACCATCATAGTATTCTTTTTTACTTCTATGAAAGGAAGGGTGGTAAATGGATCATTCAACGATCTGGATTAGATGGATTCTATTTCTTTCTTCGATAGAATAGAAGAGAAGAAAGGGTCAATTCCATTGCAGAGCCGTATGCAATGAACAAAAGATGCCTGTACGGTTATTCAATTCTATTTGATTTTTTTTCTTGTTATTTTTTTATCCCCTACTTTAGTTTAGCCCAATCATGCGAGATAGAAGAACCGTTCATGATGTTATATCAATATCATCAGGGTTATGATTCACCAACCTGCTAGTTCTTTTTATGAGGCACAAGCAGGGGAATTTATCCTGGAAGCGGAAGAACTACTGAAACTTCGCGAAACCCTAACAAAGGTTTATGTACAAAGAACGGGCAACCCTTTATGGGTTGTATCCGAGGATATGGAAAGGGATGTTTTTATGTCAGCAACAGAAGCCCAAACTCATGGCATTGTTGATCTTGTAGCGGTCGAAAATGAAAATACTGGGGATTTCATATAAATCTATTTTATTTCAAACCATAATTCAAATTTTCTGTGATTTGATATTGAATAGAAATAATTCATGATGATCAATCATCAGGTTAAGATCGATCTAAACCAACCCATTTTATTCTATATATACATATATATACATACGACATGCCAACTATTAAACAACTTATTAGAAACACAAGACAGCCAATAAGAAATGTTACAAAATCTCCCGCTCTTAGAGGATGTCCTCAGCGTCGAGGAACATGTACTAGGGTGTATGTGCGACTCGTTCAGATCATAAGTTCGAACAAATGAGACAATTTTTTCAGTATCAATGACCGGTACCAATGAATAGGATAGATAGAGAAGATCTATCATATACCCATATTGTATATGGAATTTATGGTTTCCATTGGTGCAAATCCAATCATCTAGATTTGAAATAAGAAGCAATTCCCCATTGGTAGCAAATGGTTATCCATTAAGCGGAGGAAATGGTATCATAAGAAGCAAAAAGGTTATGCTCCTTTTCTTGAAAGAACGGACTAACAGGGTCAGCTACCTAGCCAACTTTCATAATTAAATGCCGTCACTGTATGGATAACTCTTTTTGTGAAAAGAGCTATTACTGTAGATAGGTAGAGCCAAAGAGTGTGAACTATACAAGTTAACAATAACATTTGATTAAATGAAAGAAGAGGCTCCGGTGTATAGAGAGGACCTCACCGTTTAAGAGGTAACCATAGAAACGATGGAACCCACTATTTTTTTTTATTTAGTATCGTTCTAATTTCTTATTTCCAGTGAAATAACTGGAAGGAATAGAATACAAAATCGTGGTTGGGAAGGTCATAGTAGCAAAAGCCATTGGAATTGATATTTTATATATCGGAATAATCCGTTTTGTTATTAATTGACCGGGGAAGGGGAAAAGGATGACTGAAAGAAGAGAAATCAATTAGTTATTCATTAAGCTTTAATCTGATTCAATGACCAGAGTTAAACGAGGATATACAGCTCGGAGACGTCGAACAAAAATTCGTTTATTTGCATCAACCTTTAGAGGGGCTCATTCAAGACTTACTCGAACAATTACTCAACAGAAAATGAGAGCTTTGGTTTCCTCTCATCGAGATAGAGGCAGACAAAAGAGGGATTTTCGTCGTTTGTGGATCACTCGGATAAACGCAGTAACTCGTGAGAATAAGGTATTCTATAGTTATAGTATATTAATACACAATCTGTACAAGAAGCAATTGCTTCTTAATCGTAAAATACTTGCGCAAATAGCTATATCAAATAAGAATTGTCTTTACATGATTTCCAATAAAATTATCAAATAAAGGAGATTCAAAAGTAATATACAGGAATGATTGAAAGGGAATTCCCCGGAGAATGAACTCCGGGAAGATATAGAATAAAAATAAATTAAGATAAGTAGTAGAAATGAACGAACATGTTTCAATAAAAAAAAATATTTCTTCTTCTCCCCCATTTTTGTTTCTTATATTA